CATACCAAATCCCATCAATCGAATCACTTTTTCGAGAAATACGAGACATCTAAGTCATACAAGTAAAGAGATCTATTCATGGATAAGAAAAGGGCAAAGGTTTCAGACTCATGATGAAATAGAATCCTGGATCGAGACCTGTGATTGGTTTTTGGATGAAGAGAGAGTTTACTCGTTTCATTTCTCCACCTTAAGGCCAGAAAAAGGGATTGATCAAATTCTATGGAGTCTGACTCATATTGATCGTTTAGTAAAGAGTGACTATGGTTATCAAATGTTTGAACAAGCGGGAGCAATTTACTTACGATACTTAGTTGACATTCATCAAAAGAATCTAATGAATTATGAGTTCAATACATCCTGTTTAGCAGAAAGACGGATATTCCTTGCTCATTATCAGACAATCACTTATTCACAAACCTCGTGTGGGGCTAATAGTTTTCATTTCCCATCTCATGGAAAACCAAAACCCTTTTCGTTTCGCCTAGCCCTATCCCCCTCTAGGGGGATTTTAGTGATAGGTCCTATAGGAACTGGACGATCCTATTTGGTCAAATCCCTAGCGACAAACTCCTATCTTCCTTTCATTACGGTATTTCTGAACAAGCTGGATTTGAAAATAGTTATTGATGATCTCGATCCTGAGGACTATATGGAAGCGCTTGATGATGTGGATATTGATGGTATTGATGATGATAGCGATCCTGCTAAGGAATATATGGATGCGCTTAAAGATGTGGATGATATTGATGATCGTGACTATATTTATTCGAACTTGGACTCGGACCCGGAGCTGAGGGAGGAGTATACGGTGGATGATGAGATACTTAGGTATATCATCGAGTTGGAAATAGATTTAGCTTCTATCAACTTGCAATTCGAATTGGCAAGAACAATGTCTCCTTGCATAGTATGGATTCCAAACATTCATGATCTGTATGTGGATGAGTCGGAGTCCCTCGGTTTATTATTGAACTATCTCTCCGGGGATTGTGAAAGACGGTCCACTAGAGATATTCTTGTTATTGCTTCGACTCATATTCCCCAAAAAGTGGATCCCGCTCTAATAGCTCCGAATAAATTAAATACATGCATTAAGATACGAAGGCTTCTTATTCCACAACAACGAAATCGCGTTTTCACCCTTTCATATACTAGGGGATTTCACTTGGAAAAGAAAATGTTCCATACTAATGGATTCGGGTCCATAGCCATGGGTTACAATGCACGAGATCTTGTAGCAATTACCAATGAGGCCCTATCGATTAGTATTACACAGAAGAAATCAATTATAGACACTAATACAATTAGATTCGCTCTTCATAGACAAACTTGGGAGTTGCGAGCCCATGTAAGACCGGTTCCGGATCATGGGATCCTGTTCTATCAGATAGGAAGGGCTGTTGCACAAAATGTACTTATAAATAATTGCTGCCTTATAGATCCTATATCTATCTATATGAAGAAGCAATCATGTTACGAAGGGGATCCTTATTTGTACAAATGGTTCTTCGAACTTGGAACGAGCATGCAGAAATTAACGATACTTCTTTATCTTTTGAGTTGTTCTGCCGGATCGGTCGCTCAAGATCTTTGGTCTCTACCCGGACCCGATGAAAAAAATTGGATAACTTCTTATAGACTCGTTGAGACGGATTCTGATCTAGTTGATGGCCTATTAGAAGTAGTAGAAGGCGCTCTGGTGGGATCCTCGCTTCTTCGGCCCGAACCAAGGAATCCCTTAGAGATGATGGAAAATGGATCTCGTTCTATCTTTGATCGTAGATTTCTCTATGAATCGGAGTTTAAAGAATGGGCAGAAGGCACCGACCCGCAACAGTTAGCGGAGGATGTAGTCGATCACATAGTTTGGGCTCCTAGAATATGGCAACCTTGGGGCTTTCTATTTGATTGGATCGAAAGGCCCAATGAATTGGAATTTCCCTATTGGGCCAGGTCATTTCGGGGCAAGCCGATCATTTCTGATGAAGTTAATGATGAATATTTTGATTATGCATTTTATGGTGAAGGGGATGATGGATATGATGAAGAGGATGAGCTTCAAGAGAATGATTGGGAGTTCTTGCAGAGTGAAACCATGGAGTACCCGGGACGAGATAGATCTTCCAAAGAACAAGTCTTTTTTCGAAAAGGACAATTCATTTGGGACCCTGGAGATCCACTCTTTTACATATTCAACGATGAGCTCTCTGTCTTTCTGTTTTCACATCGAGAATTCTTTGCAGATGAAGAGATGTCAAAGGGGCTTCTTCTGACTTCCCAAAGGGAGACTCTATATAAACGCGGGTTTAGCAAGAAACCGAAAGAAAAGTACTTCGAATTTTTTATTAATCGCCAGAGACGGAGACGGCTTAGAACCATTAGTTCATTATATAATAGATCTTTCCGTTCTAATATTCAATCCGCGAGTTATCAGTACTTATCAAATCTGTTCCTATCTAACGGAAGGCTATTGGATCAAATGACAAAGACATTGTTT